CCATTCGAGCTAAAATTGATTATTGTTCCTATACAGTCCGAACTATCTATGGGGTATTAGGAATCAAAATTTGGATATTTCTAGAAGAGGAATAAGAATATTTTCCTTGTCTTTACACTATATTCATTGAAAAATAGAATAAAAAAAAAAAAATTTCCTTTCATTCTTTTTCTTTTAAAGAAAAAGAATGAGGAATTCTCAATTCTATAGGGTTGAATAAAAATTTGATTGATCCGTTTATCTAATTGCTATGCTTAGTGTGTGACTCGTTGGTTTTTTTAGAGGATAGGATTAAAAAAAAAAAGGACCAACCTCTACTATGAACTAATAACCAACTCATTACTTCGCATTATCTGGATACAAAAAAACAGTCAAGATATGATATATTGGTCATATCATTGGAGCAACTGAATTTTTTTTTGCATAAACAAAAAAGAAAAACCAATATTATTTTGCTAGAAAAGTATGCAGATAAGGGGAGGGGTGAAAGAAAGAAAGAAAAAGAATATCATTGCTAGCTCAACCATTCCAATATATGTAAGGTTTATGAACCATCTCAGAAAAGGCAGTGTTAGAAGGCATCAATACTGATTCACACATAACTAGAGAAATCTGTTCATAAAAAAAAAATCACGAGCCTCGAGCCAATAAAGACTGAGAAGATTGACTCAAGAACAAATTTCACGGGGGCTCCATTGTAGAATTCAAACCTAACCATTAATTGGGAAGCGATGGGAACGACGGAACCTATGAATGTAGAGGATTCTAGTGAAAAACGAATCCGAATAATTCAGTGGGTGGGATGGCGGAACAAACCGGGGACAATTCATTTATTCCGAGAAATTATGATCTAACCCGACAGCTGAAATAGATATTGAAAGAGTAAATATTCGCCCGCGAATATTTTTATTAGATTGGTCAATCTTGTTTGATCCAATATGATAAAAGACAAAACAAAATCAAAATAAAGATTCCTTATAAAAAAAAAGTCAGTATTTCTATATAAATATAAATTTAGATATAAAATAGAAAGTAAAATATAAAAAAAAAAAAAATTATCTAAATTATCTAGAAAGAAATGAAAATACATGTTTAAAATGAAAATACATGTTTAAGTAGATATCCAAACAAGATAGAGAAATTTCTAATAGATTGGATAAAATCTCAAAAAAGAATCCAAAATTAAGTATAGTTTCAGTAAATTTGAATCCTTTAATTCGCGAGGAGCCGGATGAGAAGAAACTCTCATGTCCGGTTTTGTAGTAGAGATGGAATTGAAAAAGAAGCATCAACTATAACCCCAAAAGAACCCGATTTCGTAAACAACATAGAGGAAGAATGAAAGGGATATCTTATCGAGGCAATCATATTTCTTTCGGTAAATATGCTCTTCAGGCACTTGAGCCGGCTTGGATTACATCTAGACAAATAGAAGCAGGGCGGCGAGCAATGACACGAAACGTGCGGCGTGGTGGAAAAATATGGGTCCGTATATTTCCAGACAAACCAGTTACAGTAAGACCTACAGAAACACGTATGGGTTCGGGTAAGGGATCTCCCGAATATTGGGTAGCTGTCGTTAAACCCGGTAGAATACTTTATGAAATGGGGGGGGTCGCAGAAAATATAGCCAGAAAAGCTATTTCAATAGCCGCCTCAAAAATGCCTATACGAACTCAATTCATTATTTCGGGATAGATAGAAACGTAGAACCAAAGAAAAAAGTCTTGGGGATAAAAAACAATTGCATTTTTTGACAACGAATATTTCTTTTTTTTTTCCTTCACTCTTTGCTTTGCATTGAAAGAACAAATTCAAAAATGATATGATTCAACCTCAAACCCATTTGAATGTAGCTGATAACAGCGGGGCTCGAGAATTAATGTGTATTCGAATCGTCGGAGCTAGTAATCGACGATATGCTCATATCGGTGACATTATTGTTGCTGTAATCAAGGAAGCATTGCCAAATACACCTCTAGAAAGATCAGAAGTGATCCGAGCTGTAATTGTACGTACTTGTAAAGAACTTAAGCGCGACAACGGTATGATAATACGATATGATGACAACGCTGCAGTTGTTATTGATCAAGAAGGAAATCCAAAAGGAACTCGAGTTTTTGGTGCGATTGCCCGAGAATTGAGACAGTTAAGTTTCACTAAAATAGTTTCATTAGCACCTGAGGTATTATAATATAATAATTATATTATAGATAGTATTTGTAGTATTTGCATGAAATTCGATTGTATCTCACGCATATACCTTTATTTAACAATTTAACATAATTTATGTTAACAATTTAACATAATTAAAGATATTTAACTAAATAGAAATAATAAATATAAAAAAAATTGAAATAAAAGCATGTTGATTATACCAAAAATGGGAGGTAAAGAATAATTTTAGTTTATCATGGGTAGGGACACTATTGCTGACATAATAACTTCTATACGAAATGCCGACATGAATAGAAAAGGGACGGTTCGAATAGCATCTACTAACATCACTGAAAACATTGTTAAAATACTTTTACAAGAAGGTTTTATCGAAAACGTGAGAAAACATCAGGAAAACAACAACGATTTTTTTGTTTTAACCCTCCGACATAGAAGGAATAGGAAAGGACCATCTCGAACTATTTTGAATTTAAAACGGATTAGTAGACCTGGCCTACGAATCTATTCTAACTATCAACGAATTCCTAGAATTCTAGGCGGGATGGGAATTGTAATTCTTTCTACTTCCCGAGGTCTAATGACAGACCGAGAGGCTCGACTACAGGGAATCGGCGGAGAAATTTTGTGTTATATATGGTAATCTTTATGATTACCGAATTTTATTCGGAATTTCCTATTTGTCAACGAAAAGCGGCGGAGTAGTTGATATCACCCTTTCTACATTAGTTGAGACTTCTAAAGGTTTTACCTAGAATGCCAAAAAAATGAAAGAACAAAAAAACTTATTCATGAAGCTTAAATTACTGAACCCCTTCCTAATGGTATGTTCGGGTTTCATTTAGCTAATGAAGATCTAATTCTAGGTTATGTTTCAGGAAGTATTCCACGGAGTTTTAGTTTGATACGTATAAGAGCAATCAATCAAAATTGAAATAAGTCTTTATGTTATGCTTGAACCAGAAAACGTATAATTTCTAGACTCCGCGCAAAAAGGGTTCGAAAGATTAGGTGGTTTTTTCAACGTCAACATACACCTCAGGGAGCTAGAATTCGAGGTTTCAAATTTCAAGAAACCTATTTTCTTCCAATCAAAAAGTATAAGTTAGGGAACGACAACTATGAAAATAAGGGCATCCGTTCGTAAAATTTGTGAAAAATGCCGACTGATCCGTAGGAGGGGGCGCATCATAGTAATATGTTCAAACCCGAGACATAAGCAAAGACAGGGCTAATCTTGTTAACTTGTTAAGAAGGACTCTCTCAAATAAAAGGATCCGGTCTAATGAAAAATATAAGGTCATGAAATGGATATATCCATATATCTCTGATTTCGATGATAAAGTATGGCAAAATCTATAGCAAGAACGGGTTCACGTAGGAATGGGCGTAGTGGTTCACGTAAAAGTACACGTAGAATACCAAAGGGAGTTATTCATGTTCAAGCAAGTTTCAACAATACCATTGTGACTGTTACAGATGTACGGGGGCGGGTAATTTCTTGGTCCTCCGCTGGTACTTGTGGATTCAAGGGTACAAGAAGGGGGACTCCATTTGCTGCTCAAACCGCAGCGGGAAATGCTATTCGGACAGTAGTCGATCAAGGTATGCAACGAGCAGAAGTCATGATAAAGGGTCCTGGTCTCGGAAGAGATGCAGCATTACGAGCTATTCGTAGAAGTGGTATACTATTAAGTTTCGTACGTGATGTAACTCCTATGCCACATAATGGCTGCAGACCCCCTAAAAAAAGACGTGTGTAGAAATAAAAATGAAAGAAATTTAATTGCAAGAGAAATAAATGATTCAATGATCTGATGAAATCATATTAATATGGGTCGAGAGAAAGTAAGAGTATCTACTCGGACACTACAGTGGAAGTGTGTTGAATCAAGAGTAGACAGTAAGCGTCTTTATTACGGACGCTTTATTCTGTCTCCACTTATGAAAGGGCAAGCCGATACAATAGGCATTGCGATGCGAAGAGCTTTGCTTGGGGAAATAGAAGGAACGTGTATCACCCGTGCAAAATTTGAAAAAATACCACATGAATATTCTACCATAGTTGGTATTCAAGAATCAGTACATGAAATTTTAATGAATTTGAAAGAAATTGTATTGAGAAGTAATCTGTATGGAACGTGCAACGCGTCTATTTGTGTCAAAGGTCCTGGATGTGTAACTGCTCAAGACATAATCTTACCACCTTCTGTGGAAATTGTTGATAACACACAGCATATAGCTAGCCTAATGGAACCAATTAATTTGTGTATTGGATTACAAATTGAGAGGAATCGAGGATATCATATAAAAACACCAAATAACTTTCAAGATGGAAGTTATCCTATAGATGCTGTATTCATGCCTGTTCGAAATGCCAATCATAGTATTCATTCTTATGGGAATCGAAATGAAAAACAAGAGATACTTTTTCTCGAAATATGGACAAATGGAAGTTTAACTCCTAAAGAAGCACTTCATGAAGCCTCCCGGAATTTAATTGATTTATTGATTCCTTTTCTGCATGCGGAAGAAGAAAACTTACATTTCGAGAACAATCAGTACAAGGTGACTTTACCCCTTTTTACTTTTCATGATAGATTGACTAAGTTAAGAAAAACGAAAAAAGAAATAGGATTGAAATATATTTTTATTGATCAATTAGAATTGCCTCCCAGGATCTATACTTGTCTCAAAAAGTTCAACATACATACATTATTGGACCTTTTGAATAAGAGTCAAGAAGACCTTATGAACATTAAACATTTTCGTAGAGAAGATGTAAAACAGATATTGGACATTCTAGAAATAGAAAAAACATTTTA